TTCATAATAATTCTGTAAAGCTTCCGCATAATTTCCTTCGGATTGAGCCAACATCCGTTACGGTCGTTCATTCTATTCAAAAAATCTCCGTTCCAGAACCGTACATGAGATTTTCATCTCATACGGCTCCTCCCTTCTGCGCATAGTACTAAGGGGAATAATCCATAGAATAAAAATTGAACTATTCTCATCTCATTATGAACTGAAAGGAACTAGTATTTTTACAAGAAATCTCTAGCCAGCCTTCCCGCAAGAGGTTTTTTCTTAACACCAATCATATTAGTGTTAGATATAAATGGTAACTCCAACAATTTCTTTGTTCTCAACGCCTTCTATTTCCAGGAATTAGTCACTTCAACGATCTTTGATGGTTATACGGGTATCCAAAGTACAAACGAGATGGATGTTTGTTGTCCCAACCATTCTTGTTAGTCCCGATACCGATAAGGAAAAGGGGAATTTATAACAAAGTTTTTGTGTTGTTGATTCCTAGGTGTAGTGCTTTTTCCCTTATGCCGCCTATTGGTACTAATGTAGTGTAGGATTGACCCGCAATACGGAACCCATAGGTGTAACCTTTCGCTCAATACTCAAATCAACAATTGAAACATCTGAGGCTGCATCAATCGAGGATACACGATAGAAGGAATTGTTCTATCTCCAAACTTCACCTTCACCGAGCGTAGGTTTATTTCAAGAATTTCGTTCTTTCTATACCGAACCGCGTCTCTTTCTCGTAAGACTGAGGTGAGGGCTAAAAAAAAACAAGAAAAAAGAATCAAATCGCACCATCTCTGTAATAGGTAAATGCCTTTTTTTCTCCTGAAGTTGTCGGAATTATTCGTAATAAGATATTGGCTACAATTGAAGAGGTCTTATCAATAAAATTTCCATTTATACGAGATCTAGGCATAATTAGCAATCCATTCTAGAATTCTTTTCATTACCCCTCGGGGAAAATTATCCCACAAACAAAGCAAAGGAATTATACAGTACGAAATAACATAAAAACAGACTAATTTTATTCTAATAAATAGATATGGGCTTTCCGCTTAAATTGTCCCCTTTTATTTGGGAAAGATATGAGATATTGGAATCAGATTGATTTCATTCCCATTTTTGTAGTATACCAATGAGTGGAACTATTACTATTTCATCTAAGTTAAATAACCAAGGACTTTATTTTACTACGGATTCTGATAACTCGAGAAGTTTTGATTTGGTTATGATCCAAAGAGAAAAAAGAATGGAATAATCATTCCATGAAAAAATAGAGTAGAGTAACCATACCTTCTGTTTGCATAACGTGTATACACCACGCCATACAATCGAAATATCAAAATCCATGGGACGATTCATAAATTTGGAATAGATCCGTGGGGTAGCTGATGAATGAGAGAAGTTTTTGTTGAGAAATATTAAATGGGAAAGGAATTCTTCCTATGGAACTAGTGATCGGTCGTACCTGTACTGCAGTAATATGAATAACTCGCTATTCACTCAGTTTCTGGCCAATAATAAGATTATGTAGGAGAGATGGCCGAGTGGTTCAAGGCGTAGCATTGGAACTGCTATGTAGGCTTTTGTTTACCGAGGGTTCGAATCCCTCTCTTTCCGTTTCTGTTAATTCACCAACGTTATCGACCACAATGTATCAAATCAAATAACAATTGAAACCATTATTCCAGCAATAAGACCTTTATTTGATAGAAATTCTCTATTCCTAATTACTGCGGTTATAAAATAGGAAAGAGCAAAAAAGAAAAAAAAATCCTACTGTTGATCCATTTGTGATAGGTGAAAAATGCGGATGGATTAAGGCCCTTAGATCTATTTAGTTCGGCGAAAAGGGGACAAAATTCTATGAACCTTTCTTTCTTAATTTTGTTAGGTTCAAGTCTGACGAGAATAATATTCTACGACTAACAACTCATTTATTTTCAAACCGATCCATTTACTATCTATTATTTGATTTACTAATCCTTTATATTGGAATGAGTCAATAGTCAAATGTTTTGGCAATTCCTCATGGGCGGATGAAGCAATATGATTTTGAATCAGATCTTTTGATCCTTGGTTATCCTTCGCAGTAATAATATCTCGGGGTTTGCAACGATAACTTGGTATATCCACTATACGACCATTAACTAAAATATGTCTATGGTTAACTAATTGCCTGGCTCCGGGGATGGTCGAAGCCATACCCAATCGAAAAAGGATGTTATCCAAACGCATTTCAAGTAGTTGTAGTAAAACCTGACCCGTTGACCCTTTGGCTTTTCCAGCGATATGTACATATCTAAGTAATTGTCGCTCTGTCAGACCATAATGAAAACGCAATTTCTGTTTTTCTTCTAGACGAATACGATATTGCGATTTTTTCCCAGAACGCAATTGGTTTTTAAGATCACTTCCGGATCTAGGTCTTTTACTAGTTAGTCCTGGTAAAGCTCCCAGACGGCGTATTTTTTTAAAACGAGGTCCTCGGTAACGAGACATA